AGAAGGGGGAGAAAGAAAGGAAGAAAGCGATGTAGAAAGAACTTACGAAATGAAGGAGATTCAACAGGAACAAGAGGGATCCACCGAAGAAAACCCTTCCCTTTGTTCGGAAGAAAAGGAGGATCTGGACAAAATAGATGAAACGGAAGAGATCCGAGTGAATGGAAAGGAAAAAACAAAGGATGAATTTCACTTTCAAGAGGCACGCTATCAAGATAGCCCAGTTTACGAAGATTATGATCTGGAGAACCATCAAGAGAGTTGGGAATTGGGAAGACTGAAAGAAGAGAAAAAGAAAAGAATCAATAAAAAAATTGAAACAACTTTTGTCAATTTTTTTTTCAATTATAAACGATGGAATCATCCATTACGATATATAAAAAATGAGAAATTAGAAAATGCTTTACGCAATGAAATGTCACAACTTTTTTTTTTTACATGTAAAAGTGATGGTAAACAAATAATTTCCTTTACATATCCGCCCAGTTTATCAACTTTTTCGGAAATGGTAGAACGAAGAATCTCTTTGTACATAATAGAGAAACTTTATGACGAAGATCTTTATAATTCTTGGATTTATACTAATGAAAAAAAATCCTATTGACATAATAACTGGGAGCGGAAAAAGAGGTATTATCCATGCATATTTATATGTATATTCCATAAGAAAACAAATTATTCTTTCTTTTTTCTAATTATTTCCGATTCACCAATTATTATCTCTTGATCTCTTTTAAAAATTTTAAAAAGAACAAAATAATAATAATAAAATATGAAAGAGATCAAATACAAAAATACAAATATTGGAATTATGACTTTATTGTTTTATAAAATATTTAAAATAAAAGTTGCAATTAGTTGGTCAAATATCAAAGAATATGATCAAAGAATTAGTCAAATTTATTACTTACGTTATTAATTAACTTCAAACTCTATAAAAGAAAGATATTTTTTCAATAAGAAATAATATGACATCATATGATATTTTGAATAATTGGATTTTACCTTTACATTATATTCTAATTGTGTAATTTATATATATATGAATATGATATATTTAAGATTCTATTTAAGATAGATTTATTTAATTGATATGAAAGTTTCATTTATATGAAAGTTCAGTTACAGATTTCTTTAGCTCTTTCTATTTTTATTTTCTTATTTCTTTTATTTTATTCTTTTTTTTTTCTATTTGTATGTTATTATATTATTATTGTATTATATTATTATTGAGTTCTTTTTTGAAATTTATGGAATGAATTAAGTATAGATAATAACTAAGAAAAAGAAATTTCTTTTGAACAATAGATGTCTTTCACATACAACGATAAAAAGGAGTCACTTACCTTTTGAATGGCAGTTCCAAAAAAACGTACTTCTATGTCAAAAAAACATATTCGTAGAAATCTTTGGAAAAAAAAAGGATCTTTAGAGGCAGTAAAAGTTTTTTCTTTAGCTAAATCTATTTCCACCGGAAAGTCAAAAAGTTTTTTTGTGCAACAAAAAAAAGTCTTGGAAAAATCTTAATTGACATGTTTCAAAGAACTTCCAAATTTCCATTTTTGAATTGGAAAACAAATAATTAAATTTTACTAATGTATTGTATTTCACTTCTCCTTATTAGTTAGAACTAGGTAATATGAAAAATAAGAATCTTTCTGTCTACTTGATTCAAAGTACACAGTCTTTTTTTTTTATAGTCTTTCTCTATTTCTATTATATTCTATTTATTGAAATTTTCAATTATTGAAATTTATATTGATTGATATTCAATTTGTGAGATGGTTTTTTCTTTGCTATGAATTGTGCTTTTCTATTTTGAAAAGCACAATTACGATAGACAAGGAAGAATTTGAATATTTCATTCTATTTTCTACTAAGGTGTTGGGTCTCAAAATCATTAGAAAAGATTATGAATCTTATACCCCGACTGAGAACGAAACTTTTGAGTTCTGATTGTTCGGGATAAACAAGAATTAGGTTTCTAGTACGGAAAAATCGATTCTTAAAACTGAATCTACGAAGATGAAGATACTAATTAAATATTATTGATATTGAACATTTTCATATGAATGGAAATGCATCTTTCTTCATTGTTTACTAAATCCTATTGAAAATCGACAATTCAACATTAATTTCCTTATTATTATTTAAGGTAAGCCGCCATGGTGAAATTGGTAGACACGCTGCTCTTAGGAAGCAGTGCTAGAGCATCTCGGTTCGAGTCCGAGTGGCGGCATAAGGCATAAATAAGAATTCTTATTAATTCTTAATCTTTTACTTAATCTTTTAATATTAATATTAGAAAATATTATATACACAATAGATCTAATAGAATATAAAATATAGAAAATATTCTATTTTAGATTCTATTTAATCCCCTCCCCGATTTCAATTATTTAAAAGGGAATCTTCTTTATGATATTTGCGACTTTAGAACATATATTAACTCATATTTCTTTTTCGATCATTTCAATTGTGATTCTAATTCATTTGATGAACTTATTAGTCTACGAAATCGAAGGATTACGTAATTCGTCAGAAAAAGGAATGATAGCTACTTTTTTCTCTATAACAGGGTTTTTAGTTATTCGTTGGATTTCTTCAGGACATTTTCCTTTAAGTAATTTATACGAATCGTTAATCTTCCTTTCATGGAGTTTATCCATTATTCATATGATTCCGTATCTTGGGAATCATAAAAATGATTTAAGCGCAATAACTGCACCAAGTGTTATTTTTACCCAAGGTTTTGCCACGTCAGGTCTTTCAACTGAAATGCATAAACCCGTAATATTAGTACCTGCTCTACAATCTCAGTGGTTAATAATGCATGTAAGTATGATGCTCTTGAGCTATGCAGCTCTTTTATGCGGATCTTTATTATCAGTTGCTCTTATAGTGATTACATTTCAAAAAAGAATCGATTCTTTTTTGAAAAACAATAATTTTTTAAGTTTAAGGAAGTCGTTTTTCTTTGGTGATATGGAATATTTGAACGAAAAGGGAAGTGTATTAAAAAAGACTTATTTTCTCTCATTTCAAAATTTTTACAAATATCAATTAATTCAGCGTTTAGATTATTGGAGTTATCGTGTCATTAATTTAGGATTTACCTTTTTAACCATAGGCATTCTTTCTGGAGCAGTATGGGCTAATGAAGCATGGGGTTCGTATTGGAATTGGGACCCTAAGGAAACTTGGGCATTTATTACTTGGACCATATTTGCAATTTATTTACATACTAAAAAAAATTCAAAATTGCAAGATCAAGATACGAATTCGGCATTTGTAGCTTCTATAGGATTTCTCCTAATTTGGATATGCTATTTTGGGATCAATATATTAGGAATCGGGTTACATAGTTATGGTTCATTCCAATGACTATCTAATTGAATAAAATAAACTACATAAAGAATACATAAAAAAATCGTCTAATACTGATACACAATGAAATTTTGTGGAAGTTTTTAGTTTTTGAGAACCTTTTAAATAGAGGAATTATTCAAAAGGTTCTCAAAAACTAAAAACTTTAGATATATCTCATTAAGATTTTAATTCACCAGAAAATCTGACGTAACATAGATAATAAAAAAAAATAGGAGTTAATATCATTTCAATTGCCATTAAAAAAGTAATGAAAATCTTTGGCATGAAAAGATATTTTGGGCTGGTAATTATTCCAAAAAAGACTAAGAATTCTGTAACAAAACCACTCATTCCTGGCAATGCAAGAGAAGCCATCGAGAAACTACTAAACATGGTAACGATTTTTGGCATTGGGATAGATATCTCCCCATCTCTTCGAGATAAACAAAGCGTATTCTATCACAACTTGTTCCTGCTAAGAAAAAAAGTGCAGCACCAATCAATCCATGAGAAAGTATTTGTAAAATGGCTCCATTCAGTCCCATGCCAGTTATAGAACCAATTCCTATAATTATGAAACCCATGTGAGATACGTAAGAATAAGCAACACGTTTTTTAAATTGCGTTGACCAAGAGAGGTTAAAGCTGCATAAATGATTTGGATTGTTCCTACTATGATCAACCAGGGAGATAATCTAGAATGAGCGTGAGCTAATAATTCCATATTGATCCGAATCAATCCATATGCTCCCATCTTTAATAAGATTCCAGCTAAAAGCATACATGTACTGTAATGTGCTTCTCCGTGGGTATCTGGTAACCATGTATGTAGGGGTATCATCGGCGATTTGACAGCATAAGCAATAAGAAAACCAAAATACAGTATTATTTCTAATGCTGCAGGATACGATTGATTAGCTAATTTTTCTAAATCTAATGTTGGTTCATTGGAACCATATAAACCTATACCTAGAACTCCTATTAAGAGAAAAATGGAACCTCCGGCAGTGCACAAAATAAACTTTGTAGCCGAGTACAGGCGTTTTTTTCCTCCCCACATGGATAAAAGTAAATAAACAGGAATTAATTCTAATTCCCACATGATGAAAAAAAGTAAAAGGTCTCGAGAAGAAAATGATCCTATTTGACCACTATACATTGCTTGCTAACATCAAGAAATATAAAAATCGCGGATTTCGAGTAACTGGCCAAGCTGCTAAAGTAGTGATAAATCCTGTCAGTAAAATGGGTCCTATGGAAAGTCCATCGATTCCCAGTCTCCAGTGAAAATCAAAAAGATTGATCCATCGAAAATCCTTCTTCAATTGGGTTAATGGATCGTCCAATTTGAAATGATAAAAAAATATATAGCTCATTAGAAGGAGCTCTAGTATACATATACATATAGTGTACCACCTATACACCTTATTTCCCCTATGAGGGAAAAAGACAATTGAAGAACCCGCGAATATGGGCAAAACAAGAAGTATTTTTAACCAAGAAAAATAACTCGTGATAAAGACAAGATAAAATTAGACCAGAAAAGCCCGTGCTCGGGAGAAGAATAATATATTTTCTTTTCTCGAGTACAGGCTTTTGTCAGTAAAGAGGAATCAACTGATTCAAGTGGAGTTTTTTGTCAAATATCAATAGGAAAGACCCATGCTACGAGTTGTTTCATGCCATAAATAAACACGGACACTCAAAAAATCCGTTGGACAAGCGGATTCACATCTTTTACAACCTACACAATCTTCGGTTCTTGGGGCAGAAGCAATTTGCTTAGCTTTACATCCGTCCCAAGGTATCATTTCCAATACATCCGTGGGGCAAGCTCGAACACATTGGGTACATCCTATACATGTATCATAAATCTTTACTGAATGTGACATTGGGTCTATAAATTCCAAAATTAAACACAAAAGATTTTCAATCTGGTAAAATAAGAAAATGAAATAAATCATATATTTTTATTGTAGACACCAGATGAATCAATGATTTATAAAAATCTTAAGAATTAATCTATTTTTTAATCTGTTTATGATAAAGGGCCAAGATACTTTGATTTCCATTTCAATAACCATTAAATATGAGAATATGAGTTTACAAATTCAATTCATGTTAATTTTACTATATATTTTACTACATATCTATTATATATCTATATATCTATATAGATATATAAATCTAATATTTTTCTAATATTTTAATCTAATATTTTAGAAATAGAATAGATAGAATAGAATATATAAATAGAATTTAGGATATGATAATATATTATATATCAGATGAATACATTTGTTATTAGGTTAGTGATAGAATAAGTTAGTAACTCTAAATCAGAAATCTATATGAAAAAATATAAGAAAATAAATAAGAAAATAATATGAATAGAATCTAATAGAATATTCTATTCTATTGAATTCTAATTCTATTAGATTCTATTTAGAATATTTTACAAGTCTGATGTTTTTATTTATATAGGAAAATAGAAGAATTATGACTAATTATTCAGAAAATTCGATTGATTGATACGAGTTGATTTTCTGTTACGATGGATCGATGAAACAATAGCTAGCCCAATAGCTGCTTCAGCAGTTACAATGGCTATAACAAAGATTGCAAAAATTTCTCCTTTTAATTGTCGACTATCAAATATATGGGAAAATGTGACGAGATTTATATTCACCGAATTCAGTATAAGCTCAAGACACATAAGTGCTCTAACCATGCTTCGGCTTGTGATCAGTCCATAGATACCGATAGAAAATAAAGAAACACTTAGACAAAGTACATGTTCTAACATCATTGATAAATTCCTCATCTATCTCAATTCATTTCAATATGAGAACAAAAATTAAACCGATTCAGTTGAGTAGAATAGAAGAATTACAGAACAAAAGAAGATATTCACAGTAGATTGAGATTCAATCCATTTTCATTCTTGAAATTTCAAGAATGACGTTCTTATTAGACTAGATTATTGATATTAGATTATTGACGAGCCATACTAATTGCACCTATCAAAGAAACTAAAAGAATTATAGAAACGAGTTCAAAAGGAAGATAAAAATCTGTGGATAAATGAATCCCAATTTGTTGAACGTTACTTATTAAGTCCTTTTCTATAATCTGATTTGATCTTGTAGTCCGAAAAATTCCGTACCATGACGTATTTGGGATAGTAGTCATTAATGAAAAAAAGATACTTGTACAAACCAATGAAGTGATTCTATCTCCAATGGTCCACAAATAGAAATCTTTGGAATATTCTGAACCATTCATGAACATCACAGCAAATATGATTAATACATTTATGGCTCCCACATAAATAAGGAACTGCGCGGCAGCTACAAAATAGGAATTCAATGAAATATAAATGAAATATAGAATAAGTATATACAAACGAGAACCAATCCCAATGAAAAGGCAGAATCAATGGGATTGGTAAGTAATACTACTCCCAGACCTCCTAATATAATAACTGATCCCAGAAATACTACAAGAATCTCATGTATTGGTTCAGGTAAATCCATTCTGAAATAAAAGATAAAGAAATAAGTCAAAATATTTCATGACCTTACTAAGGATTCAGTAAAGGAACTCTTTTTTATATGATACCTTTCTAATTGAATGAAAAAGAATGAAAAAAGAAAATGGATATCATTAGATAGATAAAATAAAATTCTTTGGCTAATCCTACTTTATTCTAATTTATTCTAAACAAAAGCTTAGTAATTGGTAATCGTTCTTGAACCAAGGAAGGGGTTTTTCTTTTTTCATTTGATTTGTTGAATCCATAACTGTTTGAATTGTATAATCTCCAATTATTGAAACTGGTAACCGACCTAAAGAAATTTGATTATAATTCAATTCGTGACGATCATAAGTGGAAAGCTCATATTCTTCAGTCATTGATAAACAGTTTGTTGGACAATACTCGACACAGTTACCGCAAAATATACAGACACCAAAATCAATACTATAATGAAGCAGTTGCTTTTTCTTAATATCTTTTTCCAATTTCCAATCAACGATAGGAAGGTCTATTGGACATACGCGGACACATACTTCACAAGCAATACATTTATCAAATTCAAAGTGGATTCGACCACGAAAACGCTCTGATGTGATTGATTTTTCATAAGGATATTGAATAGTTACAGGTAAACGATTTGTATGGGATAAGGTAATTATGAAACTTTGTCCAATGTCCCTTGCGGCTCGTATTGTTTGTTTGCCATAATTCATGAACCCAAGTAACCATAGGTAACATATTTGAGATATCCATCAATAAAATTTCTGTTTCTGTCTCTTGGGTGAGATAAGTTAGAAATATAGAATATTCATTATTGTTTTTTCTTAATTTCTTATTTTTATTTCTACTTTATAGTGAAACAAGTTGAAAAGAAGTTGTCAATAATAGATTACCTAGAGAAATAGGTAAAAGAAATTTCCATCCAAGATTTAATAATTGATCCATTCTCATCCTAGGTAAAGTCCATCTTGTTGTGATAGAAATGAACAGAAACAAAGAAGCTTTAGCTAATGTAATAAAGCTACTAATTGCTATTACAAAGACTCTAAACATTTTGTTTATTCCAAAAAGTTCAGTAAGAGATATGTACGGAATAGAAAAATTCCACCCACCTAAATAAAGAACTGTTACAAATAATGAAGAAACTCATAGATTCAGGTAAGAAGTAAGATAAAAGAATCCGTATTTTATACCTGAATATTCGGTTCGATAACCTGCTACTAATTCCTCCTCTACTTCTGGTAAATCAAAAGGTAATCTTTCACATTCTGCTAGAGAAGACATTAGAAAAACTAGAAATTCTATGGGCTGACGCCACAGATTCCATCCCCCAAAACCATATTTGGACTGTGCCTCAATTATATCAACTGTACTTGAACTGTTAGATAATTATAGTCGATGATAACATCACTGCTACCATCGCTATTACAAAACCGTACATGAAACTTAAGTTTCATACGGCTCCTTTATGGCCACAAAGAAATGTCAGGTAAGGACTAGTTTAGTATTCTTGCTCTCCTTGAACCCTAGGTAAACACAATGTAAAGATAAACTGGATGTTGGAGAGTCCTCAATTCGACCAATAAAATTCTGTCTGCTAGAATAAGAAAAAGCACTTCCGAATGTATCTCATCCCTTAGAATAATAATATTCTAATGAATAGAATAATGAATAGAATCAAAAATCCTTTTTGTTCAGCAATAACTTAAGCCTTCAATAAAATACTGGTTCTATTCATAAATAGAAAGATTTAGACATTAGTTAATGAATCATGATAAGAATTTTCATATGCATATGTATCAAGAAAGAAAGATTTTCTTAGGATTCCCGTTTTTTTCTTTTTTTATTATATTATCATATTGCATTCTATTTGTCTTGTTCCTTTTCTTCTTTCTCAAAACTAAAAAAAGGAGAGAAAATCAAGGATTAATTCGTTCTTAATAGTTATTTATTTAATCAGTGAATAGTAGCATACTCTAGATCGGAATCGTGGGTAAGTACTGCTTGATCATTTCTACCAACTCCAAGCCCTTATTATGATTCGTTTTATGCAAAAATAATTTTTTTGATACCTTACATTATTTCCATTACTTATCCTTTGCATACTTTAGTGTTCCTAACTGCCCACTTTTTTTGATTGATCCCCAGTATAGTAATAAATACAGTTGACCTTTTGCATCCGCTTCAAGATATGACGACTAAGAAAATAATCTCAATCTTGGGGTAAACAACTTAAACTTATGTTTACTTCAAATTTCTTTTTGTACCTAGGGAATGAGATTTTTCTTGTTTTACTGCAAATTGAGGAGCAGTTTTGTTTCACTCATATAACTATCTGGTTTAACTCATCAAACTGAAATATTTAATAAAAAAGATGAAGATATTTATTCAAGACATTCAATTTCTTTATCTTCACTTACTTTAGAAAGTCTAAAGTTAAAAAAAAAAAAGATTTTTTTCTTTTTTTTTCTCTTCTTTTCTTTCATATTCATATTTACATATTGAATTAGATTCCTATTTTATTGTATTTAAATCCATTTCTTTTATCTTTTCTATAAAAGAAAAGTTTATATTCCAACGAATCACACGTAGAGATATTGCTAACACACATATAGTTAATGGTATTTCATAACTAATCGATTGAGCTGCAGCTCGTAGACCGCCTGAAAAAGAATATTTATTATTTGATCCATATCCTGACATAAGAAGACCAATGGGGACAATACTTGAAAAAGCAATCCATAAAAAAACACCTATACTGAGATCAGCTAAAACAAGGTGATATCCAAAAGGAATTACTAAATAACTTAGTAGAATGGATATAAAACCTATAGAAGGTCCAACCCTAAATAAATGAATATTACCTCTAGATGGAAGAAGATTCTCCTTGAAAAGTAGTTTGGTTCCATCCGCTAAAGCTTGAAGAATTCCGAATGGGCCAGCATATTCAGGTCCAATACGTTGTTGTATTGCTGCAGATATTTTTCTTTCTAACCACACAATGACTAATACCCCCATTGTGATTCCTAATACAAGGGTCAAAATGGGGACAAAAATCCATAAGAATCCATATCCTTCTTTTAAGGATTCTAATCTATAAAAAGAATTAAAAAATCAAAAGGAACAAGGATAATAATAAGAAACTCAAAGAAGAAATTCAAATTTAATTAACGAGTTTTTGGTTCCCGAATATCTAACTGCTCTATTAATTTCTTATAACGCATTTTATTTTTCTTTGACAAATAAGTCAATAATCGTTGACGTTTTCCCAGAATTATTCGTAGACCCCTTTGCGATAAAAAATCTCTTTTGTGCAATTGTAAATGTAAAGTAAGTCTCCGTATCTTATTGGTGAAATGGGATACTTGAAATTCAACAGACCCACTATTTTCTTCTCTTTCTTCTTGTGTAATAACTGAGATCAATGATTTTTTGACCATAAATTAAAGTTTCTATTTTTCTTTTCTGTGAATTTTACCGATCGGGAAAAATAATAATATTTCTGAGTCCAGTTATTTTTATCTAGTATACATCAAAATTGTATTTGATTCATATACTACTTTGTTTTTTATTTATGTGGTTTATGTTTTGTATATTTGATCCAAATATACAAAACATATATGTATTCAGCAACTAGAACAATTTATTTTTACTTAAAAGGATTCCGCTCTTCCTAGTGAAAATTGATACACTATGAAATTAGCATCATGTATTAGAATATTACACAGTGTGTATTTTTTGGCTTTTATCTACCGAATAAATTAATCCACTATAAATCTTTTTCATTTTTCATTGGAATTGAATTCATTCTGAATTGTGAATACATATGTATTCTTGACATACTAAAACGACTGCCATTATTGGTATCAAACCAATAGCGATTCATACAAGCTACATCTTCTAATCGATAATTGGGCCAAAGAAACAATTTGAATTTAATAAAATTTTTTCTATCTGTATTAATATGTTTGTTCTCATTGAAAAATTTTCCACATTTTCTTATTTTGTTTTCGTTGCAAAATCTTGGATTTCTATCCACAACATTAAAATTTGGCAAATTGAAACAAATTCGAATTCGAAATTCTCTACGACGTCTGGGAGATAGAATATTTTCAGTAATAAGTAAATTATAATGATTTTTGTCTCCACTCAAAAATATGTTGCTGTGTTGTGCAATATATCTTTTTTTTGTGTCTTTTGGATTTGTTTGGTGTTTCTTATTATCAACCAATGAAATATCCATAGTTTGATATATAATAGATTTTCCGTTCCTTCCTATAGATAGATGAATTGGTTCAATAATAAATATTCCCTTTCTTATCAATTCTGCAAGAACTAGGTCCTTTTGAATCAGCATTTCATCTAGATTTATTTCACCTCTTTGAATCGAAGATATAGCAATATCCTTTGGATTTATCAGTCTAAGTAGGAGACAATATATCCTGATATTTTTCATTATTTTCTTATTCAAGGGATCAGCCCATCTTAGTTGAAAAAGGAAATATTTTTTCAAAAAAAAATCCAGTTCCGTTTCATTCTTGCTCTTATATTGTTTTATATCCTTTTTTAGTTTGAATCTTGCGTAATCTTCTTCAACCTTGGCATTTCCTAATTCAAGATCTTTTTTTTTTTTATATGATTTCTTTGGATTTATGTTAATGTTTTTACTTGTTTCATTTATAGAAAAATGAAAAAGGAGTGATTTGATTGGGATGATCCAAGGTTGAATTTTATATACATCAAAAAGTAGCACAAATTCTGGGAAGAACCAAGTTCCTAGATTGGATATAGTATCATGATTTGATCCCGTATGATAGAACCTTTTTTGATTGCATGGGAATGAAAAAAAAAGATCTTTTTTTTTCATTTTTTTTAAATTATTAATTTCAGTCTGAGTATTTTTATGAATCTTGATGCCAATATGTGCATTAGCCCATATCTCAATATTCTTTATAAAACAAAGATGAAGAATTCTACAATCAAAATATTTTCTATCCAAACTATTTGTATTTCTATCAACAAGATATTCTTTTTCTATATAATCATTACTCGGTATACTTACTAATACATAAAAGAATTCAGGTTTCAATGTATTGAAATGATATGGAATTTCTTGGTCCCCGTTTCTTTCTAATGTTGATTCAGAAGTGTATAAATTAGGGAGACTTATGTATTTATAAGATAAAAGATCATATCTGTAATGTTTTTTCCATTTGTTTTTTTGACTCATAAGTGAATTTACTGCATAGTCCTTTGAATAAATGAATTGATATTTTTTATATAAATCCAATTGGTTTGATTCCTTGTTTTTAATCAGACAATGTTTATTTATTCTATTTTGGTATTCTTTAGGTACTAATCGAGACCTTTTTTTTTGAGATAAATCGTATTGATAAGAAACTTTTAACCAATTTTTCCATTCGTTCATTACATATGTATGAATTTTTTTATGTCTTGATTTAGAATTAAAGATTCCGTGGATCATAAAAGAGTTTTTAAAATTATCCTTAAAAAAAGGATAGCTCCCTTGATATTGAAGTACAGGTCTCAATTGAGACTTATTAAGTAATTGATTTTGTGATATTTTGTAAAAAACATATGCTTGGGACAGGGAAGATAAGTTCCAATAAGTATTGGAATTTTGATAGCTATTCTTAGTATTATCAGTATTTGAAAACAATTTTTTTATAGTCAAAATAAAATTCATTGTATTTTGATTTGTTTCATCAATTCCTTCTTGTTCTTTATTTATTTCATTATTGTAAATGGATTTATTAAAGATATCTTTTGTTGATTCAAAGAAAAGTTGTTTATTTATCTTAGAAATGGTAATGGTACATAGCAAAATATCTATGTATATTTTTTCAATGAATGCTTTAATAAAGCAGTGTGATTTACGGATTAATCGGATATTCTTCTTTTTTAATGTTTTCCAAAAATGTTTCTGTGATCCCGATCTTTTATTATCATAAATTAGAACTATTTCTTTTTTTTTCTTGTCTTTTGCGGTTCGTTCAATTTGATTCTTGATTTTGATTGTTTTATCAGAAAGATCTTTAATTCTTCTTTCTATTAGTGAATAATTAAACCAATCCATTGTTCGATTTAGAACGAACGATTCTCGAAGAATCTTATTATTTCTTTTGAAATCTTTTTTGTTTTCATTCGATTCATATACTTTTTTTATCCTCAATTCAAATAATAAATTTGGATTTACTTTCTCCAGTTTTTTCATTATTAGGTTGATAACTCGAACTATTTTTATGACTCCTTTCGTTTTTTCTTTTATAACTTTTAAAAAGGATTTGATTTCTTTATTGAAAAATTTTAGAACTTGTAAAAATCTTTTTTTTTCCTTTTTTTTTATTTTTTGGAGTTCTTTATAAATAGGTTCAAAAAAAAAAGGTCGTTTCCGGGGAAAACCAAAGGGAAGTTCCGCTTCCATTCCCCAGACTGTTAAAAAACAAAAATTTGTTTTTCTCTCTTTCTTTTTCATTATATCTTTAGAATGAGATCGTGCCTTAGATTTTCTCCAAGGTTTTATACAGAAAGGATATAGAATCTTTATCTGAATACCGTTTATTAACCAATCTTGGGGAAATTCTGTTTCTGATAATTGAACACCATTATAGGTACATTTAATATGCATTTCTCTATTCCATTCCTTAAAATCCTCGTCCCACTCGGGAATTTGGAATAATAACATACGGAAAATATTTTTGACTATTATTAATGAAGGCAATATGATGTATTTTCTAATAAAAGATTGGGTTACTAACATCAAACCTCTTATTACTTGAGTAAATATAAAGGTATCCCAAGCTTCTGATATTTCTATCTGTTCATTTTTATAGTTTTTTTCCTCTTTATCTTTTTCTTCTTTTGTATCTTCATTTTCAAAATAGGAAATTGTGAATTCTGATTCTTGTTTTCTGTCCATCCAATTCCTAAAAATTAGATTCTTTATTTCGTTTATATCAAAAGAGGAAAAAAAAGAAGTTTTGTCTAGACGATCCAAAAAAAGCGGGGAATGTACATTTACTTGAAATAGGTCCCAAATAACTGTTTTACGTCTTTTAGCGCGCATGGATCCTTTGATTAGATTGCGACGAAAATCCGATTGTTGTGAGTAACGTATCAAAGTAACTTCTCCCTCTTCCGTTTGATCATCATTTTTATCATTTTTACTAATACTAGAACTATCATAAATACTAGAAATAGAATTGGTATTCTGATCATTATCGTTATCATTATAAATTATTATACGTTTGGATCTTCTTGAATGAATCTGATAATATTCTTCTTCTAATTCTTCTTCATTTTCTTCTTCCTCTTCTCCCAAATTCTCGGTTAATTTGTATGACCATCGAGAAACCTTTTTACTAATTTCTTCTAGTCTAATCCCAATATATTTCTTTTTTTTTTTTTCTTTTTTATATGTTGTAATTACATCAAATACAAATTGCAAATCTTTTTCTTGACTTTCTGAATCAATTCCTTTTTCTACGGAATCATTAAGAAGTAGATAATGAATCTTATTTATAAAAAAAGATTCTACTAAATCTTCTTTATCTTTATAAGTATCCATGATTGCGCGTGAATCTAATTTTTTTCTCGTTCCTCGATATGGTCCGTTGAAAAAAGGATCATATTTCTTTGGAAAACATTTCTTTTTTTTTTCATCATCACATAATATGGTTCTTTTTTCAAGCATATCCAGACTAGGGGATCTCTCATTTTTTTCTATAATTTGGATTCGTCTTCTCAATTCATTGTTCAAATTGCACTTTTTTTTTTCATTAGTATAAATCCAAGAATTATAAAGATCTTCGTCATAAAGTTTCTCTATTATGTACAAAGAGATTCTTCGTTCTACCATTTCCGAAAAAGTTGATAAACTGGGCGGATATGTAAAGGAAATTATTTGTTTACCATCACTTTTACATGTAAAAAAAAAAAGTTGTGACATTTCATTGCGTAAAGCATTTTCTAATTTCTCATTTTTTATATATCGTAATGGATGATTCCATCGTTTATAATTGAAAAAAAAATTGACAAAAGTTGTTTCAATTTTTTTATTGATTCTTTTCTTT